AGTCGAACAAAAGCTCTAGAAAAAGAAAAGGGATTTCTTGCTCTAGATATGCTCGAAAAAAGGACCAGATTATGCAATGATGAAAACGAACAAAAATACTTGCCCAAAACGTATGACCCCTTTTTGAGGGGACCATATCGTGGAACAATAAAAAAATTCTATTCACATATGATCATGAATGATTTAATCACTTCTACAGATACGGAGGATTCCATAGAAATCAATTGGATAAATAAGATTTATGGGCTACTTCCTAATAATTCTAATTATTCCAGAAAATTTGAACATCAAAAGAATCCGCCTGATAGGGAATCATTACTGAATTATATTGGTAATTCCTTAACCTCAATCAAAGAATTTCCTTTTGAGCCTGCACCCATTTTGCATTTGGAAAAATATTCTTTATTGAGAGAGCAAACAAGAATTGATTTAGAAAATCAAACAAAAGCTTTAAAATGGGTATTCGATGTAATTACAACTGATCCAAACGATCAAACAATAATTAGAAATAAATCTATTGGAATAGAAGAAATCCGTAAAAGGGTTCCTCGGTGGTCATACAAATTAACTAATGATTTGGGAGAACAGGGGGGAGAAAATGAGGAAGAATCTAAGGAAGATCATGAAATTCGTTCAAGAAAAGCCAAACGCGTAGTAATTTATACTGATAACAATCAGAATACCAACCCTATTACAACTACAAATAATACTAATAATAGTGATCAAGCAGAAGAGGTGGCTTTGATACGTTACTCACAACAATCGGACTTTCGTCGGGATATAATCAAAGGATCCATGCGTGCTCAAAGACGTAAAACGGTTATTTGGGAAATGTTTCAAGCAAATGTGCATTCTCTGCTTTTTTTGGATCGAATAGACAAAACATTTTTTTTTTCTTCTTTTTATATCTCTGAAATGATGAATCTCATTTTTAGGAATTCGTTGGGGAGAGAACCAGAATTGAAAATTTCACATTTTGATTTTGAGGAGGAAGAGACAAGGGAAAAAGATAAAAAAAACGAAGAAAAAAAAGAGGAAAATGAACGTATAGTAATATCAGAAACTTGGGATAGCATTATATTTGCTCAAGCAATAAGAGGTTTGATGTTAGTAACCCAATCTTTTCTTAGAAAATACATTGTATTGCCTTCATTGATAATTGCTAAAAATATTGGCCGTATGTTATTATTCCAATTCCCCGAATGGTATGAGGATTTGAAGGAGTGGAATAGAGAAATGCATGTTAAATGCACTTATAATGGTGTTCAATTATCAGAAACAGAATTTCCCAAAGATTGGTTAAGAGACGGTATTCAGATAAAGATTCTATTTCCTTTCTGTTTGAAACCTTGGCGAAGATCTAAAATACGATCTCATCCTAGGGATCAAATAAAAAAAAAAGGAAAAAAAGACAATTTTTGTTTTTTAACGGTTTGGGGAATGGAAGCGGAATTCCCTTTTGGGAATCCCCGAAAACGACCTTCCTTTTTTGAACCCATTTATAAAGAACTCCAAAAAAAAATTAGAAAAATTAAAAAGGATTTATTTCTACTTCTAAAAGTTTCAAAAGAAAAAACAAGATGGATCATTAAAATACTTCTAGTTCTAAAACGAATAATGAAGGAAATTCAAAAAGTAAACCCAATATTCTTATTTGAATTGAGCAAGGTGAAAGTATATGAAACGGCTGAAAATGGAAAAGATTCCGAAATAAATAATAAGATTATTCACAAATCAACCATTCAAATCCAATCCATGAATTGGACAAATTATTCACTCATAGAAAAAAAGATGAAAGATCTTTCTGATAGAACAATCACAATCAGGAATCAAATAGAACGAATCACAAAAGACAATAAAAAAATAATTCTAACTTGTGATGATAAAAGATCGAAATCACAGAAACATATTTGGCAGATATTCCAAAGAATAAATATACGATTAATACGTAAATCACATTATTTTATGAAATCTCTGATTGAAAATATATATATAGATATCTTGCTATGTATGATTACCATTCACAGGATCTATTTCCAACTTTTCTTTGAATCAACAAAAAAAATAATCAATAAATCCGTTTACAACGATCAAACAAATCAGGAAGGAATTGATGAAAGAGATCAAAATACAATGAACTTTTTTTCCACTATAAAAAAGTCCTTTTCGAATACTAATATTAGTAATAGTACAAAAATGTATTATGACTTATCCTCCTTGTCCCAAGCATATGTATTTTACAAATTATCACAAACCCAATTACTTAACAAGTATCAATTGAAATCTCTACTTCAATATCAGGGGACTTATCCTTTTATTAAGGATAAAATCAAGGATTATTGTATGACACGAGGAATATTTGATTACAATTCAAGACATAAGAAAATTCATAAGTCTGGAATGATTGAATGGAAAAACTGGTTAAAGGGGCATTATCAATACAATTTATCTCAAACCAAATGGTCGCGGTTAGTACCACAAAAATGGCGAAATAGAATCAATCAACGTTATAGGATTCAAAATAAGGACTCAATTAAAGCGGATTCATATAAAAAAGAAAAAGACCAATTAATTAATTACGTGAAACAAAATTACTATGCAGCGGATTCATTGACAAATCAAAAAGAAAAATGGAAAAAACACTACAGATATGATCTTTTATCACATAAATATATGAACTATGGGGATAAGGAGGATTTTTATATTTATGGGTCAAGATTACAAGTAAATGGGGTTCACAAAATTCCATATAATTTCAATAAACCAAAATCCGAATCATTTTATGTATTGGTAAGTACAGCTATTAGTGATTATCTAGAAGAAGGATATATTATTGATACGCATAAAAATCTAGATAGAAAATATTTTGATTGTCAAATTCTCCACTTTTGTCTTAGAAAAAATATCGATATTGAGACCTGGACCAATACACATATCGGTACCAAAATTGATAAAAATACTAAGACTGAAAAAAAAATAAACAACAAATTGAAAAAAAAAGATATTTTTTCTCTTATGATTCATCAAGAAATCAACCCATCCAATCAAAAAAGTATTTTTTTAAATTGGATGGGAATGAATCAAGAAAGAGTTTATCATACCATATCAAATCTGGAATCTTGGTTCTTCCCAGAATTTGTCTTACTTTTTGATGCATATAAGATTAAACCATGGATTATACCAATCAAATTACTTCTTTTTGACTTTTATTTTTATAAAAATAAAAGTCAAAATAAAAACATCAATATAAATGGAAAAAATAATCCTCAGATGATATCTCATCAAAAAAAATATCTTAAATTAGAAAATTCCAACCAACAAAAAAATGAGCAACAGGACCAAGTAAATCTTGTATCAGATCTACGAAAAGAAAACAAAAAAAAAGATATTGAAGAGAATTATGCGAGATCAGACATTACCATTAAAAAAGGTAAGAAGAAAAAACAATCCAAGAAAAAGAAGGAAGCAGAACTAGATTTCTTCCTGAAAAAATATTTCCTTTTTCAATTAAGATGGGATGACTCCTTGAACCAAAGAATGATCAATAATATCAAGGTATATTGTCTCTTACTTAGACTGATAAATCCAAAAGAAATTGCTATATCCTCGATTCAAAGAGGAGAGATGCATCTGGATGTAATGCTAATTCAGAAAGATCTAGCTCTTACAGAATTGATAAAAAAGGGAATATTAATTATCGAACCAATTCGTCTATCTATAAAAAGGGATGGAAAATTTATTATATATCAAACTATAAGTATTTCATTGGTCGAGAACAATAAACACCAAACCAATAGAAAATGCATAAAAAAAAGATATATTGATAAGAGGAATTTGGATAAACCCATTGTACGATATGGGAATATGCTTGTGAATGGGGACACAAATTATTATGATTTCCTTGTTCCCGAAAATATTCTATCTCCTAGACGTCGCAGAGAATTGAGAATGTTAATTTGTTTCAATTCCCATAATTGGAATGTTACGGATAGAAATAGAAATCCATTATTTTGCAATGAAAATAACATAAGAAACTCTGGAAAATTTTTGGATTTGGATGAGGACAAACATCTTAATACGGATACAAATAAATTCATTAAATGCAAATTTGTTCTTTGGCCCAATTACCGATTAGAAGATTTAGCTTGTATGAATCGCTATTGGTTTGATACCAATAATGGTAGTCGTTTCAGTATGTCAAGGATACATATGTATCCACGATTTAGAATTATTTAATTTAATAATATATTTCCTATATCATATATATATCTATATTCCGTGACATTTTCGGTATATGAAAGCCGAAAGATGTATGCATATGCTATGTTATATTTTGGTAAATGATACAGATTGAATGGTGTATCCATTCAATTGGATATAGGAATAAATAAATTAGGGGAATCCTTTTAGATAGAAATAAATTCTTTTCTTTCGTTAATGCGGAAACATATTATCCCTTTCTATCCAAATCAAATTGAAAATTTGATTTGGATAAAATAAAGAAGTAGTATATGAATAAATCCAAATTTTTGTGTGTACTAGATGTGTGTACTAGATTAAAATAACCGGCATAATTTTTTTTTTATTTTTCCTGATCGGAAAAATCCATGAAAAAGAAAGAAAAAGGATAGAGAAATTTTTTATGGTCAAAAATTCATTCATTTCCATTATTCCACAAGAAGAAAAAGAAGAAAACAAAGGTTCTGTTGAATTTCAAGTATTCAGTTTCACCAATAAGATACGGAGACTTACTTCACATTTGGAATTGCACAAAAAAGATTTTTTATCACAAAGAGGTCTACGAAAAATTCTAGGAAAACGTCAACGGTTGCTGGCTTATTTGTCAAAGAAAAATAGAGTACGGTATAAGAAATTAATTGGTCAGTTGGATATTCGAGAGCCAAAAACTCGTTAATTTAATCGTTTGAATTTTTTTTATTTTTTAGTAGTATTCAATTTTTCGTTTTGATGAGTCTCGTTTTGAGGAATTCATGGAATAATGAATTAAGGAAGAAAAGATATGACAGTACCGGTTACAAGAAAAGATCTCATGATAGTCAATATGGGGCCTCACCACCCATCAATGCATGGTGTTCTCCGACTAATCGTTACTCTCGATGGTGAAGATGTTATTGACTGTGAGCCCATATTGGGCTATTTACACAGAGGAATGGAAAAGATAGCGGAAAATCGAACAATTATACAATATCTACCTTATGTAACACGATGGGATTATTTAGCTACTATGTTCACAGAGGCAATAACCATAAATGCGCCAGAACAATTGGAAAATGTTCAAGTACCTCAAAGAGCTAGCTATATCAGAGTAATTATGCTGGAATTGAGCCGTATAGCTTCTCATTTGTTATGGCTTGGACCTTTTATGGCGGATATCGGTGCACAGACTCCCTTTTTCTATATTTTCAGAGAAAGGGAATTGATATATGATCTATTCGAAGCCGCCACAGGTATGCGAATGATGCATAATTATTTCCGTATTGGAGGAGTAGCTGCTGATCTACCTTATGGATGGATAGATAAATGTTTGGATTTCTGCGATTATTCTTTAACAGGAGTTGTTGAATATCAAAAACTTATTACGTGGAATCCCATTTTTTTGGAACGAGTTGAAGGAGTGGGCATTATTGGTGGAGAAGAAGCTGTAAATTGGGGTTTATCAGGACCGATGTTACGAGCTTCTGGAATCCAATGGGATCTTCGTAAAGTTGATCATTATGAGTGTTACAATGAATTCGATTGGGAAGTCCAATGGCAAAAAGAAGGAGATTCATTAGCTCGTTATTTAGTACGAATCGGTGAAATGAAGGAATCCATAAAAATTATTCAACAAGCTCTAGAAGGAATTCCTGGAGGACCTTATGAAAATTTAGAAGTACGACGCTTTGATAGAGCAAAGAATTCCGAATGGAATGATTTTGAATATAGATTTATTAGTAAAAAACCTTCACCCAATTTAGAATTGTCGAAACAAGAACTTTATGTGAGAGTGGAAGCCCCAAAAGGAGAATTGGGAATTTATTTGATAGGAGATAATAGTGTTTTCCCCTGGAGATGGAAAATTCGTCCGCCAGGTTTTATCAATTTGCAAATTCTTCCTCAGCTAGTTAAAAGAATGAAATTGGCTGATATCATGACGATATTGGGTAGTATAGATATCATTATGGGAGAAGTTGATCGTTGAAATGATAATTGATACGACAGAAGTACAAACTATCAATTCTTTTTCTACGTCGGAATTTTTAAAAGAAGTGTATGGACTAATATGGATTGTACCCATTTTGACCCTTATATTGGGAATAACAATGGGGGTACTAGTAATTGTGTGGTTAGAAAGAGAAATATCTGCAGCGATACAACAACGTATTGGGCCTGAATATGCTGGCCCGTTGGGAATTCTTCAAGCTATAGCGGATGGGACTAAACTACTTTTTAAAGAGGACCTCCTCCCATCTCGAGGAGATATTCGTTTGTTTAGTGTGGGACCGTCTATAGCGGTTATATCAATTCTACTAAGTTATTTAGTAATTCCTTTTGGGTATCGTCTTGTTTTAGCCGATCTCAGTATAGGTGTTTTTTTATGGATCGCCATTTCTAGTATTGCTCCTATTGGACTTCTTATGTCAGGATATGGGTCGAATAATAAATATTCCTTTTTAGGTGGTCTACGAGCTGCTGCTCAATCTATTAGTTATGAAATACCATTAACTCTATGTGTGTTATCAATATCTCTACGTGTGATTCGTTGGAATATGAACTTTGAACCTCTCTTCTAGAAATAAAAGAAAAAAGAAAGAGGTTCAATGTATTGAATAGATGTTTTAATTTTTTTTATTCAGCATTCGGGTTGATGAGTTAAACCAGATAGTTATATGAGTGAAACTAAACAGCTTCCAAATTTGTAGTAAGAAGAAACAATCTCATTCCCTATGTACAAGAATAAAGTTGAAGTAAAAATAAGCAGTGTAAACTGCTTACCCCAAGATTAAGATTTTTTGATTAGTCATCATATCTTGAAGCGGGCGCAAACAAAAGATCAACTGTATGGAGTTTCTACTACTGTCTCATATGTATTACTATACCGGGGATCAATCAAAAGTCAGTGGACGGTTAGGAACACCAAGGTACACAAAGGATTAGTAATGGAGATAATGTAAGGTATCAAAAAAGAGGTATTTCTTCATAAAACGAATCATAATAAGGACTTGAAATTGGTAGAAATGATCAAGTAGTACTTCCCTACGATTCCGATCTAGAGTATGCTCCTATTCACTGGTTAAAGAAATGACTATCAAGAACGAATTAATTCTTTATTTTATTTTTGAGTATCCTCCTCTGAGACAGAAGAACAGGAAAAAAGAAATGGAATGCAGTAATTGAATGAATAATAAAAAAAGGGGATCCTTATTTATTCTTTTATCTATCCATATTCATACATATCAAATTCTTATCACGATTCATGAACTAATGACTAATTCTTTTTATTTTGTATTGATTGATATAAGGAGTATTTTATTGAAATATTAAGTTATTACCGAACAAAGAGAAATTTTTATTGTAAAGGATGAGATCAATTCGGAAGCACTTTTTTTCTTATTCTAGCAGACAGAATTCCATTGGTCTAATTTGGGACTTTCCGATGTATCTTTATTCTATCCATCCAAAGATGGTGATAATACCGAACCCATCCTTACATTTTTTTTGTGGCCATCGAGGAGCCGTATGAAGCTGAGGTCTCACGTACGGTTTTGAAATAGCGATGGGAACAGTGATGTTATTATCGACTATGATTATCTAACAGTTCAAGTACAGTTGATATAGTTGAAGCACAGTCAAAATATGGTTTTTGGGGGTGGAATCTGTGGCGTCAGCCTATAGGATTTATTGTTTTTCTAATTTCTTCTCTAGCCGAATGTGAGAGATTGCCCTTTGATTTACCAGAAGCAGAGGAGGAATTAGTAGCAGGTTATCAAACCGAGTATTCGGGTATCAAATACGGTTTATTTTATCTTGCTTCTTACCTAAATTTATTAGTTTCTTCATTATTTGTAACAGTTCTTTACTTAGGTGGGTGGAATTTACCTATTCCGTATATATCCATTTCTGAGCTTTTCGGAATAAAAAAAATCGCCAGCATTTTTGGAATGACAATGGGTATCCTTATTACATTAACTAAAGCTTATTTGTTTCTCTTCATTTCTATCACAACAAGATGGACTTTACCTAGAATGAGAATGGACCAGTTATTAAATCTTGGATGGAAATTTCTTTTACCTATTTCTCTAGGTAATCTGTTATTAACAACTTCTTCCCAACTTCTTTCATTATAAATAAGAGAATACGATAACACTATTTTAGATTCATAATCTCTATCAAACAAGAGAAAGAAACGTCAAATTTTTCATGTATATCTACAATATGTTCCCTATGGTAATTGGGTCCATGAATTATGGTCAACAAACAATACGAGCTGCAAGGTACATTGGTCAAAGTTTCATAATTACCTTATCCCACACAAATCGTTTACCTGTAACTATTCAATATCCTTATGAAAAATCGATCACATCAGAGCGTTTCCGGGGTAGAATCCACTTTGAATTTGATAAATGTATTGCTTGTGAAGTATGTGTTCGTGTATGCCCGATAGATCTACCCGTTGTTGATTGGAGATTTGAAAGAGATATTAAAAAGAAACAATTACTTAATTATAGTATAGATTTCGGGGTTTGTATATTTTGTGGTAACTGTGTCGAGTATTGTCCAACAAATTGTTTATCAATGACTGAAGAATATGAACTTTCTACTTATGATCGTCACGAATTAAATTATAATCAAATTGCTTTGGGTCGATTACCAATCTCAATAATTGGAGATTATACAATTCAAACAGTTATGAATTCGACTCAAATAAAAATAGACAAAGATAAACCCTTTGATTCAAGAACAATTACCAATTACTAAGATTTTGTTTTGATATAAAGGATCCAAGCTTTTTTTTTTGGGGGGGGGGGGGGTAGTCAGTAACTACAAATAAAAACTAATGATTGTTGAGAATCACTCTTTGATTTAAACTAAAAATATATTTTTAGTGATGATTTCGAAATAGCAAATTTCAACTACTTTTTTATTTTATTTTTTTTCTTTCGGATAAATATAAATAAAGTAAGATTGGCCCGATAATTTTATCTATATCTACATTAATCCATATTCAAATTCAATTCAATTATAAATGTATCATATACAATATTATATACAAGAAAACAAAAATAGGGTAACCCCTTTTCCTTTCCTGGACCATTTATTTAGTAAAGTTAAAGTAAGGTCATGAAATAGTTAAAGTTATTTATTTTGTATTTTATACATAATGGATTTACCTGGACCAATACATGATATTCTTGTTGTATTTCTGGGGTCAATTCTTGTATTAGGGGGTCTGGGGGTAGTATTATTTACCAATCCAATTTATTCTGCCTTTTCATTGGGATTGGTTCTTGTTTGTATATCCTTATTCTATATTTCATCGAACTCCTATTTTGTAGCTGCCGCACAGCTCCTTATTTATGTGGGAGCCATAAATATCTTGATCATATTTGCTGTAATGTTCATGAATGGTTCAGAATATTCCAATAATTCCAATTTTTGGACCATTGGAGACGGGGTCACTTTGATGGTTTGTACAACTATTCTTTTTTCACTAATTACTACTATCCCGGATACGTCATGGTACGGAATTATTTGGACTGCAAGGTCAAACCAGATTATGGAACAGGACCTAATAAATAACGTTCAACAAATTGGGATTCATTTATCAACAGATTTTTATCTTCCATTTGAACTCATTTCAATAATTCTTTTAGTTTCCTTGATAGGTGCAATTACTATGGCTCGACAATAAGCAATAAAAATACTTAACTTATAATGATTCCCAATTCTTAGAATTCTAACTAAATTCTAAATAAATAAATAGAAATTTTTAGTTAAATCTATTTACCGCCAATATCTTCTTTTGTTGTGTAATTGTTCTATTCTAATCAATTGAATCGGTTGAATTGTTGTTCATATTGAAATGAATCGAGATTGATAAGGAGTTAGTCAATGATGTTTGAGCATGTCCTTTTTTTGAGTGTTTATTTATTTTCTATCGGTATCTATGGATTGATCACAAGTCGAAACATGGTTAGAGCGCTTATGTGTCTTGAGCTTATACTAAATTCGGTTAATATCAATCTTGTAACATTTTCTGATATATTTGATAGTCGCCAATTAAAAGGAGACATTTTCTCAATCTTTGTTATAGCCATTGCAGCTGCTGAAGCAGCTATTGGACTTGCTATTGTTTCGTCGATCCATCGTAACAGAAAATCAACTCGTATTAATCAATCGAATTTGTTGAATAATTAGTGATAATCATCATAGATAATTTAAATAAAGACACATAAAAATATTTAATAGAATTGAAATACTATTTTTTTTTTGAATGCAATTCCATTTTATTGAATTGCATTTTTATATTTATATTGAAATAATGATGACCGATTTGTTGGCCAATTAATTTTAATTCGCATGTGCAACTCGTATCATCATAATTGTTGAAACGAAAATCAAAGTGTCTTGACCTTTTCTCATAAACAGATTGATTTAAGAAATATATTGATTGTTTTTAATAAACCACTGTTTCGTCTGGTGTCTACAATATTACAATATATAATATATGATTAATTTACTACTAATTTGATTTGACCAGATCGAAAATCTTTTATGTTCAAAACTGTACTTTATAGATCCAATGTCACATTCAGTAAAAATTTATGATACATGTATAGGGTGTACTCAATGTGTACGAGCTTGCCCCACAGATGTATTGGAAATGATACCTTGGGACGGATGTAAAGCCAAGCAAATAGCTTCCGCGCCAAGAACCGAGGACTGTGTAGGTTGTAAGAGATGTGAATCTGCCTGCCCAACAGATTTTTTGAGTGTCCGTGTTTATTTAGGGCCTGAAACAACTCGCAGCATGGCTCTATCTTATTGATACGTTACAAAAAACTCCACTTGAATCATTTGTGATTCCTCTTTACCGACAAAAGCCCGTGCTCGACAAAATATATTATTTTGAGGACGGGCTTTTCTGGTCAAAATGTATCTTGTCTTTATCACGAGTTATTTTCCTTGGTTAACAATACTTGTTGTTTTACCGATATTCGCGGGTTCCTCAATTTTCTTTTTCCCTCATAGAGGGAATAAGATGTTTAGGTGGTATACTCTATGTATATGCTTATTAGAACTCCTTCTAACGACTTATGCATTCTGTTATCATTTCCAATTGGATGATCCATTAATGCAATTGAAAGAAGATTCTAAATGGATAGATGTTTTTGATTTCCACTGGAGACTGGGAATCGATGGACTTTCCATAGGACCCATTTTACTGACAGGATTTATCACTACTTTAGCAACTTTAGCAGCTTGGCCAATTACTCGAAATTCGCGGTTATTCTATTTCCTGATGCTAGCAATGTACAGCGGTCAAATAGGATTATTTTCCTCTCGAGACTTTTTACTTTTCTTCATCATGTGGGAGTTAGAATTAATTCCTGTTTACTTACTTTTATCCATGTGGGGGGGAAAGAAACGTCTCTACTCGGCTACAAAGTTTATTTTGTACACTGCAGGGGGTTCCATTTTTTTCTTAATAGGAGTTCTAGGTATGGGTTTATATGGTTCCAATGAACCAACATTAGATTTTGAAAGATTAATTAATCAATCATATCCTGTGGCATTGGAAATAATATTCTATTTTGGCTTCCTTATTGCTTATGCTGTCAAATTGCCGATTATACCCCTACATACATGGTTACCTGATACCCATGGAGAAGCACATTACAGTACATGTATGCTTTTAGCTGGAATCCTATTAAAAATGGGCGCATATGGATTGATTCGGATCAATATGGAATTACTACCCCACGCTCATTCTATATTTTCTCCTTGGTTGGTGATAATAGGAACAATGCAAATAATCTATGCAGCTTCAACTTCTCTTGGTCAACGTAATTTAAAAAAGAGAATAGCCTATTCCTCTGTATCTCACATGGGTTTCACAATTATAGGAATTGGTTCTATAACTGACATGGGACTCAATGGAGCTATTTTACAAATGCTCTCTCATGGATTTATTGGTGCTGCACTTTTTTTCTTGGCGGGAACGAGTTGTGATAGAACACGTCTTGTTTATCTCGAAGAAATGGGAGGGATATCTATCCCAATGCCAAAAACATTTACCATGTTCAGTAGCTTCTCGATGGCTTCTCTTGCATTGCCAGGAATGAGTGGTTTTGTTGCGGAATTTGTAGTATTTTTTGGACTAATTACTAGTACAAAATATCTTTTAATGTCAAAAATGCTAATTACTTTTGTAATGGCAATTGGAATGATATTAACTCCTATTTATTTATTATCTATGTTACGTCAGATGTTTTATGGATACAAGTTATTTAATATTCCAAACTCGAATTTTTGGGATTCTGGACTACGAGAACTATTTCTTTCAATCTGTATCTTTCTACCCGTAATAAGTATTGGTATTTATCCCGATTTTGTTCTCTCGTTATCAGTTGACAAGGTACACGCTATCTTATCCAATTATTATCATAGATAGTGTTTCATTAATGAAACGGAAGGAAAGTCTTATAATCGGAAGGAAAGTCTTATAATTCTTTGAATTTAATATTTTGAAAATCGTTTGCTGTACTGTATAATGAAAAAAGAAATAAAATGAATAAGAATTGTAATTAGATACATCTCGAGTTTTTGAGAACCGTTTGAATGATTCCTTGATTCAAACGGTTCTCAAAAACTCATAAAAACAAACTTTCGTTATATATGGGATGATGTTTTTATCTTATGTATTCTTCATGTAGTTTATTCAATTAGATGTTTATGTGAATGAACCATAACTATGTAGACCTATTCCTAATAGATTGATCCCAAAATAGCATATCCAAATTATAATAAATCCTATAGAAGCTACAAGTGCCGAATTCGTACCTTTCCAATTTATATTTGTTCTAGTATGTAAATAAATCGCGAATATGGTCCAAGTAATAAATGCCCAAGTTTCCTTGGGGTCCCAATTCCAATAGGATCCCCATGCCTCATTAGCCCATACTGCTCCACAAAGAATACCTATGGTTAAAAAGGTAAACCCTAGACTAATGACACGATAACTCCAATAATCCAAACGCTCAGTTAATTGATATTTGTAATAATTTCGAAATGAAGGAAAAGAAGTGTTTTTAAAAACACTTCTTTTTTCATTCAAATATTCAATCTCACCAAAGAAAAATGACTTAATTAATAAATTATTGCTTTTACAAAAAATTTTTATGTTTTTTCGAAATGTAATGACTAGAAGAGCGACTGATAATAATGATCCGCATAAAAGAGCTGCATAGCTCAATAACATCATACTTACGTGCATCATTAACCACTGAGATTGTAGAGCAGGTACTAATATTGCGGATTGATGCATTTCAGTTGAAAGACCCGACATGGCAAAGCCTTGAGTAAAAATGGTACTTGGTGCAATTATTGTGCTTAAATCGTTTTTAAGGTTACGTATCTTGGGAATCATATGAATAATGAAGAAACTACACGAAAGGAAGATTAATGACTCGTATAAATTACTTAATGGAAAATGTCCCGAAGAAATCCAACGAGAAACTAATAATCCTGTTATAGAGAAAAAGGTAGCTATCATCCCTTTTTCTGATGAATCACGTAATCCTACAATTTTGTGGACTAATAAGGTCATCAAATGAATCATAATCACAATTGAAATGATCGAAAAAGAGATATGAGTTAATATATGTTCTAAAATCGCAAATATCATAAAAGGGGTCCCATTACAGAATTGGAAATCGCGAATTGAATACATTTTAGGATCTATTGTATCTCTTTTAGAGGATGCCGCCACTCGGACTCGAACCGAGATGCTTTAGCACTGCTTCCTAAGAGCAGCGTGTCTACCGATTTCACCACGGCGGCTTACTTGAAATAATAATAGTCAATTCATGTTGAATCGTCGAGATTCAAGGATTCAATATAGTTTAGGAAACATTAATTAGAATCAATGAATAAAGACTGGTTTGTGGTTTAAATATTTGAATCTTCAATAAAATACCTACCTAGGTAGTATCGTCGTAGGTTTTTTAACAATCAACTTTCATGTACTAGAAACTAAGTTTTCTCCAAACAGTTGGAACTCCATAGTTTTTTCTCGGTTGAGGTATAAAACTCAGAATTGTCTTTTTTTCTCTATTTTTTTATGATTTGTTTTTCATTTATCCGATTTCATGGATTCAAATGAAAAAGATTTATTTTTTTTTTTCAATGAACAAAATCAAATAACTAGGATTTCATATCTATCACAATTTCATCATTAAATACAAATAATTTGTTATTTTTCTAATGATTTCGATACCTTAGTATATTAAAATTAAAGTATTAATATTCTTTATTGCGCATATAATTTATAATTTAGAATACCATTTACAAAACCAATTAAGTTTTGGGATAGGCATATAACAAAAGAGTTTCAATCTCTATCACAATTGTACTTGTCACAATAGAAAAGTACAATTGCGATAGGGAAAAAAATAATACTTAGAACCCAATATACAAAAAACTCTTATTCTATATATCACAGCAGTGAGTTCTAAGTAATATTGAGAAATTCAATACAGAAAAATACATTAGTTAACATTCATCTTACAAAATTTGAGGTTCTTTAGGCTATATCAATTGAGATTACTCTAAGACTTTATTATTTGTTTGCCGCACAAAAAAACTTTTTGAATGCCCGGTGGAAACCGATTTCGCTAAAGAAAAAGTTTTTACTGCAACTAAATATCCTTTTTTCTTCCAAATATTTCTACGAATACGTTTTTTTGACATAGAAGTACGTTTTTTTGGAACTGCCAT